GGTGTCCCTCTTCTTGTGCCCCTGAATCCGCAAGTACCGGCGGAGGACCAAGCAACCACCCGACCCCGTACATCTGTAACAGTCACAATGGTATTGTTGAAACTTGCTTGAACATGAATAACCCCCCTTGGGATTCTACGTCCATTTTTACGTGAACCAATACGTCCAGTCCTGTGTGAACCAATTCTTTGTATAGGTTTTGCCATATTTTATTTTATCATCTCATAATTTGATCATCTCATAAATATGCGTCAGAGATACACGGATATATCCATTTCATGTCAAAACAGATCCTTTTTTTTACATCAGGTCCTTTAGAGAGTCCTTTTTTAGAAAGATTATCCTTGTCTTTGCTTATGTCTCGGGTTGGAACAAATTACTATAATTCGTCCCCGCCTACGGATCAATCGACATTTTTCACAAATTTTACGAACGGAAGCCCTTATTTTCATATTTGTTACTCCTTACCTTAATTCCGAATCTACTCCTTGGAAGAAAATGAGTTTCTTAATATTTTGAACTTCTAATTGTATCCTTATGAAAAGAGTGTTGAAAAGGCCACCTAAGAATTCGATTCTTTGTTGCGGAGTCTATAAATTATACGTCCTCTGGTTGAATCATAATGACTTACTTCGATTTTGACTCTATCTCCTGGTAGTATCCGTATAAAACTACGTCGTATCCTTCCTGAAACATAACCTAGAATCAGATCCTCATTATCTAAACGAACCCGGAACATACCATTGGGAAGTGATTCAGTAATTAAACCTTCATGAATCCATTTTTGTTCTTTCATTCTAGGGAACCTCTTTGAAGTATCAACTAATGGAGGAGGGGTGATATTAGACAATCTGTCCTTTCTCTTTTTTTTTTTTCACAAATGGGAAGTTACAGATCCAATTCGGGTAGCAGAAGGATCACCATATATAACACAAAATTTCTCCCCCGATTCCTTCTAGTCGAGCCTCTCGGTCTGTCATTATACCTCTAGAAGTAGAAAGAATTACAATCCCCATTCCACCTAAAATCCTAGGAATTCGTTGATAGTTGGAAAAGATTCGCAGACCGGGTCGGCTGATACGTTTTAAAATGGTTCTATAGGGGCCCCTCCTATTCCTTCTATGTCGCAGGGTTGAAACCAAGAAATCCTTGTTGCTTTTCCGATGTTTCCTCACGTTTTCGATAAAACCTTCTCGTAGAAGTATTTTAACAACACTTTCGGTGATATTAGTAGATGCTATTCGAACCGTTCCTTTTTTATCCATGTCAGCATTTCGTATAGAAGTTATTATGTCGGCAATAGTGTCCCTGCCCATGACGAACTAGAATTATGGATGCCTCCGGGTTTTGATATAATCAACGTGCTCTGTGTGTGTGTGTTTTTTTTTTTTTTCTTTTTTTATGATATTCATTTTATGAATTGAATTATTAAAGGTATATGCGTGAGACACAATCTACTAATTAATTGAATCTATTTCAGATAATCTACCCTACTATATCATAGTCTCGTCTATTAGTATTTATAATACCTCAGGAGCCAATGAAACTATTTTAGTAAAATTCAACTGTCTCAATTCCCGAGCGACCGCACCAAAAACGCGAGTTCCCTTTGGATTTCCTTCTTGATCAATGACAACCGCAGCATTGTCATCATATCGTATTATCATGCCATTCTCACGTTTGAGTTCTTTACATGTACGTACAATTACAGCTCTGATCACTTCTGATCTTTCTAGAAGCATATTGGGCACTGCTTCTTTGATTACAGCAATAATAACGTCACCAATATGAGCATATCGGCGATTACTAGCTCCTATGATTCGAATACACATCAATTCTCGAGCCCCGCTGTTGTCCGCTACATTCAAATGAGTCTGAGGTTGAATCATAGCATTTTTTTGAATCTCTTCTTTCAATGCAAAACAAAGCGAAGAAAAAAAAAGAAATGTTTTTTGTTCAAAAAGAAAATGAATAAACCCGCAATTTTTTTTTTCATCACAAGGATTTCTTGCCTTTGGTTCTCTATCCCGAACTCGAAATAACGAATTGAGTTCGTATAGGCATTTTTGACGCTGCTATTGAAATAGCTTCTCTAGCTACAATTTCTGATACTCCGCCCATTTCATAAAGTATTCGACCTGGTTTAACGACCGATACCCAATATTCGGGGGATCCTTTCCCCGAACCCATACGTGTTTCCGCGGGTCGTACTGTAACGGGTTTGTCTGGAAATATACGTATCCATATTTTTCCACCACGACGTGCATATCGTGTCATTGCTCGTCGCCCTGCTTCTATTTGTCTAGAGGTGATCCAAGCGGGTTCAAGTGCCTGAAGAGCATATCTACCGAAACAAATATGACTGCCTCGATAAGAGATTCCCTTCATTCTTCCTCTATGTTGTTTACGGAATCGGGTTCTTTTGGGGTTATAGTTGATGGTTGTTTATCAATTCCATCTCTACTGCAGAACCGGACATGAGAGTTTCTTCTCATCCAGCTCCTCACGAATGAAACGATTACATAATATTACGGATATAACATGTATTTAATGAATAATATACCGAATCATGGCATGGTATTTTTTGAGATTTAATATGTCATGGAGGAATTTTTATATTTGTATCTACAACTAGACGAATATTTCTATTTATTTATAGTTATAGAGACTTTTTTTTATAACAAATGTGTATTTTGCCCTTGATCGAGTCGCCCAAAATTTTACAAGGCTTTCGCGGGCGAATATTGACTCTTTCAATATCTGTTTCATTCGTAGGGTCAGGTCAGCCCATGGCCTCTCAGAATAAATTACTTTGTTCCTGGTCCGTTCCGCCATCCCACCCAATGAATCATTAGGATTCGGTTTCAATAGAATCCTTTGCAGTCACGGGTTCCGTCGTTCCCATTGCTTCTCGATTAATAGCTAGGTCTGAACTCTGCAATGGAGCTTCTAATTCAATTTGTTCCTGAGTCAATCTACTCAGTTTTTATTGACTCGAGGCTCTTTTTTTCCTATGAACCAGATTAATCTAATTATGTTATGGACGAATCATTATTTATGCTTTATTACATTTTACATTGCCTTTTATGAGATTATTCATAGACCATATATACATATTGGACTCAGATATCATTGATATTATTCTTCTCTCTTTCTCTCGCCCTTCCGTTTATCCACATCTCTCTATTTTCGCTTTACAACCCATAATCAGATTTTTTTTTACTTGTTTTGTTGCAAAAAGGATTTCAGTTGCTACAACGATATGATCGATACATCATATAGTGACCGATTCCTTGTATCTAGATAAAATGAAGCAATGAGCTGGTTATTAGTTCTATAGTTATTAGTTCATACTATAAGGGCCAATCCATTGTTTTTTTAATCCGAACCCTACTAAATTAATAAATTAAATTAATAAATTAAACTAAATTACATAAAAAAACAACGAGTCACACACTAAGCATAGCAATTATACCAAATGAAATGATCAATCAAATTTTTATTCAACCTTGTAGAATTTTAGAATTGTAATTGCTCATTTTTGTTTTGATTGAACGGAAACAGAATGAAAGTATTTGTCATTTTTTTTTACACCGCTGGATAGAACGGAAAGACAAGGAAAGGGCATTATTCTTCGTCTACAAATATCCAAATTTTTATGCCCAATACCCCATAGATAGTTCCAACTGTATAGGAACAATAATCAATTTTGGCTCGAATAGTTTGTAGGGGAACTCGACCTTCTCTAATCCATTCGACACGCGCAATTTCTTTTCCGTCGATACGCCCCGCAATTTGTACTTGAATTCCTTTTGTATCCGCTTGTTCAGTTAATTCAATAGCTTTTTTCATTGCCTTTCGAAATGAGACTCTATTCTTTAATTGCCCAGCTATAAATTCTGCAAGAATATTTGGTTGTCCATAAGGTTTTGCAATTCTTGTGATAGCAATGTTGAATTTTCGGTTCACAGAATTTAACCTTTTTTGTACATTGATCTGTAATTCGTCGACTCCTTGTGGTCTACCCTCTATTAACAACTTTGGGAATCCCATATGGATTATGACCTGGATGAGATCAACTCTTTTTTGAATCTCTATACGTGCAATTCCCTCGACACCCGAGGATATTCTCATATTTTTTTGTACATAATTCTTGATACAATCCCGTATTTTTTTATCTTCCTGGAGATCCTCGGAATAACTTTTTGGTTGTGCAAACCAAAGAGAATGATGACCTTGGGTTGTACCAAGTCTGAAACCAAGTGGATTTATTTTTTGTCCCATACTACCCCACTACCATACTTATCACGACACATCATATTTGTAGACTTTTTTCTATATATCCATTCATATTTTCTTAACCATATGAGATATTCTTCATCTAAAGATACATCTTTCAATACAATTGTTATATGACAGGTGGGTCTTTTTATTGGATAACTACGTCCTCGAGCTCGGGGTTTTAATCTTTTCATGGTAGTACCCTCGTTGACTTCTACTTTACTAATGATTGAATCCGCTTCGTTGAAACCCATATTGTGACTAGCATTTGCTGCTGCAGAATAAATCAATTTAAAAATGGGATAACATGCTCGATAAGGCATGAGTTCTAGTATCATAAGTGTTTCTTCGTAGGAACGCCCACGAATCTGATCAATAATTCTTCGTGCTTTGTGAGCAGACATATATATATGTTGACCTAAAGTGTATACTTCTGTATACGGTTCCCTCTTTTTTATCATAAGGTTCACCTCCCAACAATGAATGATGTATACCCATATTCTTATTAACGACGAGAGCTATTATCGTTTCTCGCATGTCCCCGGAAATTAAGAGTAGGTGCAAATTCTCCCAATTTGTGACCCACCATACGATCTGTTATATAAATAGGCAAATTTTCTTTTCCATTATGGATAGCAATTGTATGGCCGATCATTGTCGGTATAATGGTAGATGCCCGGGACCAAGTTACTATTATCTCTTTTTCCGCTCTCATGTTA